GAATCCGTTTGGATAGTCCTTTGTGGCTCCGGTGGCGACTAGATCAACGTGTCATTATTGGATCCAGGGAAGTTCCGCTCGAAGTTCAATATGAATCTTTTGGTACCTACCATGAAATTTATAGACACTATTTAATAGTAAGAAGTGTAAAAAAAGAAATCTGTTCTATATACATTCGAACCACTGTTGGTCATATTTCTTTTTATCGAGAAATAGAAGAAGCCATACAAGGCTTTTACCGAGCCTACTCCTATGCTACCTAGGCTAAGTAATTAGGAGATACTCATGATAATTTGTCTGGAGCTTTACAGGTATCATAATTCCTGAATTTCTACGTGAATCAAGATTGAGGAAAGGAAGTTTTTGAATCACTGACTCAGACCCATTGTAGAATCCTACTCAGCAGAATAGGGAGGTACTTATGGCAGAACGGGCCGATCTAGTCTTTCACAATAAAGTGATAGATGGAGCTGCCATGAAACGACTTATTAGCAGATTAATAGATCACTTCGGCATGGCATATACATCACACATTCTAGATCAAGTGAAAACGCTGGGTTTCCAGCAAGCCACTGCTACATCTATTTCATTAGGAATTGATGATCTTTTAACAATACCCTCTAAGGGATGGTTAGTACAAGATGCTGAGCAACAAAGTTTAATTTTGGAAAAACACCATCATTATGGAAATGTACACGCGGTAGAAAAATTACGTCAATCCATTGAAATATGGTATGCTACCAGCGAATATTTGAGACAAGAAATGAATCCTAATTTTAGGATGACTGATCCCTCTAATCCAGTCCATTTAATGTCCTTTTCGGGAGCTAGAGGAAATGCATCTCAGGTACACCAATTAGTAGGTATGAGAGGATTGATGTCAGATCCCCAAGGACAAATGATTGATTTACCCATTCAAAGCAATTTACGCGAAGGACTCTCTTTGACGGAATATATAATTTCTTGCTACGGGGCCCGTAAAGGAGTTGTAGATACTGCTGTACGAACATCAGATGCTGGCTACCTCACACGTAGACTTGTTGAAGTGGTTCAACACATTATAGTACGTAGAACGGATTGTGGTACTATTCGAAGTATTTCCGTAAGTCCTCGAAATGGGGTGCCAGAACGCATTTTTATCCAAACACTAATTGGTCGTGTATTAGCAGATGATATATATATTGGTCCACGATGTATTGCCGCCCGAAATCAAGATATTGGGATTGGACTTGTCAATCGATTCATAAGCTTTCGAGCACAACCAATACATATTCGAACTCCATTTACTTGCAGGAGTACATCTTGGATCTGTCAATTATGTTATGGTCGTAGTCCCACTCACGGTGACCTGGTCGAATTGGGAGAAGCAGTAGGTATTATTGCGGGTCAATCTATTGGGGAACCTGGGACTCAACTAACATTACGAACTTTTCATACTGGCGGAGTTTTTACGGGGGGTACTGCTGAACATGTACGAGCTCCCTTTAATGGAAAAATTAAATTCAATGAGGATTTAGTTCATCCCACACGCACCCGTCATGGGCATCCTGCTTTTTTATGTTCAATAGACCTGTATGTAACTATTGAAAGTCAGGATATTATCCATAATGTAAATATTCCCCCGAAAAGTTTGATTTTAGTTCAAAATGATCAATACGTAGAATCAGAACAAGTGATTGCTGAGATTCGTGCCGGAGCAGCCACTTTAAATTTTAAAGAGAAGGTTCGAAAACATATTTATTCTGAATCAGAAGGAGAAATGCACTGGAGTACCGATGTCTACCATGCACCTGAATATACTTATGGTAATGTGCATCTATTACCGAAAACAAGTCATTTATGGATATTAGCAGTAGGTACGTGCAGATACAGTATTGTGTCTTTTTCCCTTCACAAGGATCAAGATCAAATAAACGCTCACTCTCTTTCTCTCGAAGAAAGATATATCTCTGACCTATCAGTAACTAAGGATCTTGCGAGACATCAATTGTTTAGTTCAGATTCTTCTAGTAAAAAAAGGGGAGGAACTTTTGATTATGCAAGACCTGATGGCAGCATATCTAATGGTCATTGGAATTTACAATATCCTTTTATTCTGCACGAAAATTCTGATTTTTTGGCTAAGAGGCGCAGAAATAAATTCATCATTCCATTACAATATGATCAAGAACGTAATAAAGAACTAATACCCCATTTTGGTGTTTCGATTGAAATACCCATAAATGGTATTTTACGTAGAAATAGTATTCTTGCTTATTTCGACGATCCCCGATACCGAAGAAACAGTTCCGGAATTACTAAATATGGGGCTGTAGAGGTCGATTCAATACTCAAAAAAGAGGATTTGATTGAATATCGAGGAACAAAAGAATTGAGTCCAAAATACCAAACGAAAGTAGATCGATTTTTTTTCATTCCCGAGGAAGTGCATGTCTTACCAGGATCTTCGTTGATAATGGTCCGTAACAATAGTATTATAGGAGTGGATACACCACTCACTTTAAATACAAGAAGCCGAGTAGGTGGATTGGTCCGAGTGGAGAGAAAAAAAAAAAGTATTGAACTCAAAATCTTTTCTGGGGATATCCATTTTCCTGGAGAGACAGATAAGATATCCAGGCATAGCGGCATCTTGATACCCCCGGGAACGGGAAAAATGACTTCCAAGGAATACAAAAAATTGAAAAATTGGATCTATGTTCAACGGATCACACCTACTAAGAAAAAGTATTTTGTTTCAGTTCGACCCGTAGTCACATATGAAATAGCGGATGGGATCAATTTAGCAACATTTTTTCCAAAGGATCTTTTGCAGGAAGGGGATAACATCCAACTTAGAGTTGTCAATTATATCCTTTATGGAAATGGCAAGCCAATTCGAGGAATTTCTCACACAAGTATTCAATTAGTTCGGACTTGCTTAGTATTAAATTGGCACCAAGAAGAAAATAGTTCTATAGAAGATAGTCATGCTTCTTTTGTTGAAATAAAGACAAATGATCTAATTTGCAATTTCATAAGAATTGAGTTAGGTAAGTCCCCCCTTTTGTATACCGGAAAAAGAAATAGTGCGGTGAGTTCAGGATTGATTAAGCATAATGGATTAGATTACCTAAATAGTAATCCTTTTTATTCCAAAGCAAAGATTCCATCACTTACCAATACCAAACAGAAAGGAACTGGTGGTACGTTGTTGAATGGAAATAAGGAATGTCAATCTTTGAAAATTTTGTTATCATCCAACTATTCTCGAATTGGTCCATTCAATGGTTTGAAATATAACACTGTGACAAAACAATCAATTAAAGCGGATCCTGTAACTCCAATTCGGAATTGTTTAGGCCCATTAGGTACAGTAGTATTAAAAATTGCGAACTTTTATTCATCTTGCCATTTAATAACTTATAATAAGACTTTGTTAAAAAAATATTTCTTAATTGAAAATTTGAGTCAGACTTTTCAAGGACTCAATTTTTTTTTAATAGATGAAAATAGGGGTATTTATAATCCTGATCCATGCAGTAAGATAGTTTTTAATCCATTCGATTTAAATTGGCGTTTTTTCCATCACGATTATTGTGATGAAACATCCACACTTATTACCCTTGGACAAATTTTTTGTGAAAATGTATGCCTATTGAAATATGGATCACAGAAAAAATCCGGTCAAGTTATAATTGTTCATGTTGACTACTTAGTTATAAGATCAGCTAAGCCTTATTTGGCTACTCCAGGAGCGACGGTTCACGGTCATTATGGGGAAACCCTTCATGAGGGAGATACATTAGTTACATTTATATATGAAAAATCAAGATCCGGTGACATAACGCAGGGTCTTCCAAAAGTGGAACAAGTATTAGAAGTGCGTTCAATTGATTCAATATCGACAAATCTGGAAAAGAGGGTTAAAGCTTGGAATGAACGTATATCCAGAATTCTTGGGAACCCCTGGGGATTCTTGATCAGCACGGAGCTAACCATCGCCCAAAGCCGTATCTCTTTGGTTAATAAGATCCAAAAGGTTTATCGATCCCAAGGGGTACAGATCCATAATAGACATCTAGAGATTATTGTACGTCAAGTAACATCAAAAGTATTGGTTTCAGAAGATGGAATGTCTAATGTTTTTTTACCCGGAGAGCTTATAGGATTGTTGCGAGCGGAAAGAGCAGGGCGTGCTTTGGATGAAGCGATCTCCTATCGAGCAATCTTATTGGGAATAACGAGGGCATCTCTTAATACTCAAAGTTTTATATCCGAAGCTAGTTTTCAAGAAACTGCTCGAGTTTTAGCAAAAGCTGCTCTACGAGGTCGTATTGATTGGTTGAAAGGCCTGAAAGAAAATGTTGTTCTGGGGGGAATTATCCCTGTCGGTACTGGATTCCAAAAATTAGTCCATCATTCAAGGCAGCATAAAAACATTCATTTGGAAATAAAAAATAAGAATTTGTTCGAAGGAAAGACGAGAGATATCTTATTTCACCATAGAGAATTTTTGAGTTCTTGCATCCCAAACAATTTTCAGTAGACATCAGAACAATCATTTAGACGATTGAATGATTCCGAAAGGAAGGCTCGTTTATTTATTTATTATAATTTTATTAGATTATCCGATCCAATTTTCTTATTTGATGAGAAAGATAGATCATAATGAATTAAAAGGAATTAATGGTTTGGATCGTCTATCAACGGTCAATCTTCCGTATAAAGTTCCATCGGAACAATTATTTATTTTAGATACCTCGTCTCTTTCTTTTTTTTAAGAAAGAGCAAGTGTGGGGAAAAATGACAAGAAGATATTGGAACATCAATTTGGAAGAGATGCTGGAAGCAGGAGTTCATTTTGGTCATGGGACTAGGAAATGGAATCCTAGAATGGCACCTTTCATCTCCGCAAAACGTAAAGGTATTCATATTACAAATCTTACAAGAACTGCGCGTTTTTTATCAGAGGCCTGTGATTTAGTTTTTGATGCAGCAAGTAAAGGAAAACACTTTTTGATCGTTGGGACAAAAAATAAAGCAGCGGATTTAGTAGCATCCGCTGCAATAAAGGCTCGTTGCCATTTTGTTAATAAAAAATGGCTTGGTGGTATGCTAACGAATTGGTCCACTACGGAAACGAGACTTCAAAAGTTCAGGGATTTAAGAGCGGAACAAAGGATGGGAAAACTGAACAGTCTACCCAAAAGGGATGCAGCAATGTTGAAGAGACAATTATCCACCCTGCAAACATACCTGGGTGGGATCAAATATATGACAGGGTTACCTGATATTGTCATTATTGTTGATCAGCAAGAAGAATATACGGCTCTTAGAGAATGTGTCATTTTGGGGATTCCGACGATTTGTTTAATCGATACAAATTGTGACCCAGATATCGCAGATATCTCGATTCCAGCTAACGACGATGCTATCGCTTCAATCCGATTAATTCTTAACAAATTAGTATCTGCAATCATTGACGGCCGTTCTAGCTATATAAGAAATCATTGATTATTATTATTAATAAGATAAGTCAATTACTTCGGGAAACTCCATAGATTTGATTTATTGGATCGGTTACTATTCCTGTATTTCATAAAAAAAAGAAAAAAGTAAGTACTCGGACTTGGGATTTTATGTCATTACTGAGTATCCTAAACCACTAATGATTAAAATGGGTCAGTTGAGAAAGAGATGGTTGAATCAAATCAAAATAATTCTTTTTTTAAGTTAGATTTCTGTCAGAGGACAATATGAATGTTATACCATGTTCCATTAACACACTCAAGGGGCTGTATGATATATCGGGTGTAGAAGTAGGCCAACATTTATATTGGCAAATAGGAGGTTTACAAGTCCATGCCCAAGTACTTATTACTTCTTGGGTCGTAATTGCTATTTTATTAGGTTCAGTTACCCTAGCTGTTCGGAATCCACAAACCATTCCGGCTGATGGTCAGAATTTCTTCGAATATCTCCTTGAATTCATTCGAGACTTGAGTAAAACTCAGATTGGAGAAGAATATGGTCCTTGGGTTCCCTTTATTGGAACTATGTTCTTATTTATTTTTGTTTCTAACTGGTCAGGTGCTCTTTTACCTTGGAAAATCATACAGTTACCTCATGGGGAGTTAGCTGCGCCCACGAATGATATAAACACTACTGTTGCTTTAGCTTTACTCACCTCAGTCGCATATTTCTATGCGGGTCTTAGCAAAAAAGGTTTGAGTTATTTTGGTAAATACATTCAACCAACTCCAATACTTTTACCAATTAACATCCTAGAAGATTTCACAAAACCTTTATCACTTAGTTTTCGACTTTTCGGAAATATATTGGCTGATGAATTAGTAGTTGTTGTTCTTGTTTCTTTAGTCCCTTTAGTAGTTCCTATACCTGTTATGTTTCTTGGATTATTCACAAGCGGTATTCAAGCTCTTATTTTTGCAACTTTAGCCGCGGCTTATATAGGTGAATCCATGGAGGGTCACCATTAACTAGCTTTTGCAATGGCTTTTCACCCTTATTCCAGTTCATATTCATAGAGAGTATAGTGACTTTTTTTAGTATAGGGAAGTTCCTTTTTATATAATCGATTTGTCTACAAGATTATATAAATAATAATATATGGGGGATAGAAGCGTAGAAGTAAAGAAAGATGTAATGTACCCTAGAATTTAAATAAAAAAAATCTTAGGACTTTTCCTAAGATTTTTTTTATTTAAATTCTAGATTATAGACTTCTTCTATTTATAAATATTTATTGTATTTATATTTTATTTCTTTTTATTAAATTAATATTATTATTTTTTACTTGAATAATAATTGTTATCTTTGTCCGACGTAAAACTAAATAAAAACTAGCTTATTTTATAAAAATGAAAAAAAGTATAGAGTTATAAGTCTATCTAGACCTCGTCTATGCTTCAAAAAAAAGGATTCTAGAATTATTTTTTTGAAGCGGTTTACGTTATAGAAGAAACAAATGTATATGTGATATTATAAATTAACTAGTTATAGTGAGGTTCTTAGATCTTCTTAGATCTTCTATATATTTAGCTATCTTATATATATTTAGCAGCTCACTGCACCTAGATGAGATTCCAATAGAAAGTCCTGCGGCTTTGTCTGTGATTGGGGATTGAACAAATAAGGAGATGAACTATGAACTCAAGGAAGTCAAAGAGTAAAGAATGACTAATTGAATGAAAAAGGGGGTTTAGAATAAACAAATAGAATAACTCTCATAGTATGCATATAGATTTATCTCAAACTTTACTACGGATAAGAACAAAAAGCGATATTTTAATGTATTTCGGCTGATTTATTCCTTGATTGTATCATTAACCATTTCTTTTTTTTTTGCGAGGAGCTTAGCTTATCATGAATCCACTGATTTCTGCCGCTTCTGTTATTGCTGCTGGATTGGCTGTAGGACTTGCTTCTATTGGACCTGGGGTTGGTCAAGGTACTGCTGCGGGTCAAGCTGTAGAAGGTATTGCGAGACAGCCAGAAGCAGAGGGTAAAATACGAGGTACTTTATTGTTAAGTCTGGCTTTTATGGAAGCTTTAACAATTTATGGACTGGTTGTGGCATTAGCACTTTTATTTGCGAATCCATTTGTTTAATTCTAGAATAAAAAAGTACGTAATAGACTTTTTGACTTAGACTTGCTTTTTGCTTCTTCGAATTATATCAAGATTGTACTCTAACAATTACTTATTCGTTGAGAGAATACCTCCGGGAAGGACTGATTTTAGGATTAGTAATTAGCAGATCCTCTCGCTTTCTTCCTTCCCGTTTTCAGTTCTTAGTATAATGTAATGCAAAACTTTTTTTGAGTATGCGTTGTAACGCAACAAACAAGGTATTTATCAATTGACAAAATAGCCAGGATCTAACCCAATAAGTATGTTCTTGTAATTATAAACTTTAATTAGAATTAAATAATAAATAAAAAAGTTCTCAATTAAATTAATTAATTAAATCTATTCCATTTAAAAATCCCATAAAAAAAAGAAATCAAACAAAGGGGGCGAAGTAATACAAAAAGAACTCTGTTCTTTTTTAGTCCTATCTATAAGAGGAGAGTATATGCAAAATGTAACTGATTCTTTTGTTTCCTTGGGCCACTGGCCATCCGCCGGCGGTTTTGGGTTTAATACCGATATTTTAGCAACAAATCCAATAAATCTAAGCGTAGTACTTGGTGTAGTAATTTATTTTGGAAAGGGAGTGTGTGCGAGTTGTGTATTTCAAAAATAAGTTGGACCTGACCAACTGCACTTTATTTTTTTTATAAGAAAATAGGATAAAAAATGTGCATGATCTCCACGAATTACTTCTGAATAAATTAAGAAATCATATGTGAGAACCATAGCATTTCGTGATTTATTGGTAAATTGACTTTGATTCTCTATCAACCAATAATGTGAGACGATTAACATGGTTAAAGCTAAACTGCTTGAAGTCCAAGCACACCAAATATGGTATTCTTTCTACCACTATGTTATTACTAAGATGGTTAGAAAAAATACATAGTTGATAATTTATCCGATATAGAACACTCATATCGATAAAAAATTGGATTTGAATAATTTCCTAAAGAAAAATAAAAAAGGTACCCCCTCTTTTATCTAATGCTGAATCGACAACCTATGTATAGAATACACATTTTTGGATTTGAATAGTGACAAGTGTATTTAATAAATAAAACTAAAAAACTAAACCTCATTATACTAATTTTAATTTTAAATTATAAAGAATATAAATAGAATAATAAAATTCGAAATAATTTTCTAATTTCTAGAATAAAAAAATAAAAAAACAACTTTGCTGACTATTAAAGATTTATTGTCTGGTCAGAAGAGTCCTCTAAAAAAATTCTGGTCTTGTATAAGAGAATTTTTTATATCTTTCAATGCGAACAGAAAAAAAGAGGGTAGGCTCATTACATTAAAATATATGGAAGCCCTTATATTCAAAAATGAAGCGTGAGAGCCAAATGAATTGAAAGATTCATGTTTGGTTCGGGAAGAGATAATGTAAATTATTAAATTAATGTTAACAGAATCTACTTTCATTAAATGATTTATTAGATAATCGAAAACAGAGGATCTTGAGTACTATTCGAAATTCAGAAGAGTTACGTCAAGCAGCTATTGAACAGCTCGAAAAAGCCCGTGCGCGCTTACGTAAAGTGGAAACAGAAGCCAATGACTATCGAGTCAATGGATACTCCGAGATAGAACGAGAAAAACAAAATTTGATTAAGGCTACTTCTGAGAATTTAGAACGATTAGAAAATTACAAAAATGAAACCCTTCTTTTTGAACAACAAAGAGCGATTAATCAAGTCCGACAACGAGTTTTCCAACAAGCCTTACAAGGAGCTCTAGGTACTCTGAATAGTTGTTTGAATAGTGAGTTACATTTTCGTACCATCAGTGCTAATATTGGCATTCTCGGGGTTATGGAAGAATAGTCGTTCCACTTAAGTTTAGAAAGTTTAGAATTTAGGCATTATTTTTTTTCCTTTGCTTCCGAAAAAGAATTAAGAGACGCTAATGGTAACCATTCGAGCCGACGAAATTAGTAGTATTATCCGTGAACGTATTGAACAATATACTAGAGAAGTAAAGGTTGTGAATACCGGCACCGTACTTCAAGTGGGTGATGGCATTGCTCGTGTTCATGGTCTTGATAAAGTAATGGCAGGTGAGTTAGTAGAATTTGAAGAGGGTACCGTAGGTATTGCTTTGAATTTGGAATCAAATAATGTTGGCGTTGTGTTAATGGGCGATGGTTTGCTGATACAAGAGGGAAGTTCTGTAAAAGCAACAGGAAAAATTGCTCAAATACCGGTAAGTGACGGTTATTTGGGTCGTGTTCTAAATGCTCTAGCGAAACCTATTGACGGAAGAGGCGAAATTTCAGCTTCGGAATCTCGCTTAATTGAATCTCCCGCTCCAGGCATTATTGCTAGACGTTCCGTATATGAACCTCTTCAGACAG